ATTAGAGAAAAATGTGAATTTGACGGTTTGCTTTCTAATATTTCTAATAATTAATAAATTAATAATAAAAATTCATATAAAGAGATTAGCCTATTCCCCGAATTCACAATTCAATTAGATGCGAAATCTAACCTCCTCCCCTTCCTACTTGTAGAATAAGAGTTTTTTGTTGAAATCCTTTTTTCATTTTAAGGAATTGCTTCGTTGTCCAGAAACAAGTACTGGCAGTAGAGAATATTCGAGAGAACAGCGAAAAAATAATTGTAATTGTAATAATAAATATTTAGTCCGTAGCGATTTCCATAGTGATTTGATTCAAAGAAAGTTTCTTTGAATGAAGTTATACAACACAGTTCTTCTAATATAATATTAATTATTATTTTAATATTTCAATTTAGTTTGTTCTTTTATAGTTGTCCAATTAATCTTTTGATTCGGAAATAGGATAGGTAGATTTTTATTTTTAGATGATGAGTTGATTTCTTTTTCTACTTAAATATCGCTCTTTTTTTTTTTTGAGTGCTGTCTATAATCTATAATGATAATAATTGATAAATGATTAATAAATAAAAAACTTTCAATTGGTATTTTTGCTTATCTTCGTATCTTTCAAAAATTGAATTTAGGAAAGTATTTTACAAATATATGGATAAAAAAAATAGTTTATTTAGCTCCTTCATGCCCACTCTAACTAGTTATTTTGGTTTTCTGTTAGTAGCTTTAACTATAACTTTAGTTATATTTATTAGTCTGAACAAGATACGACTTATTTGAAATTAATTCAATGAGCAATTCATAAAAAAAAAAAATAGAATTTTTTTTTTTGCAGTATTCCATTTTCTAGTTCTTTACCGTGTCAATTTCCAATTCTTGGTTATTGAGATTTATGGGCAATATGGATTAATATTTAAGGATAGATATTACCTCCTTTTTTCTCTTTTCAAACAAATTGAAATGATTGAAGTTTTTCTATTTGGAATCGTCTTAGGTCTAATTCCTATTACTTTGGCTGGATTATTCGTAACTGCTTATTTACAATATAGACGTGGTGACCAGTTGGATCTTTGATTAATTAATACCCTTTTTTTTGACCTCCTCCTTTTTTTAATCCACAGGAGGTCAAATTAAGATTGCTGTTCAAGCTTTTCCCTAAAATTTTTGACTTAACAAAACAAGAATGGGCTCACGCTCTGTAGGATTTGAACCTACGACATTGGGTTTTGGAGACCCATGTTCTACCAAACTGAACTAAGAGCGCTTTTTTATTACAAATTTATTACAAAAAAGAAAGCTGTAAGTAAAAAGATTCTTTTTTTTTTTTTTACTCCACTACATCTTGATCTTGAATGCCTATACTATCTCATATATAAACTATATTATATATTATTATATATAAATATTATTATATATAAATATATATAAATAGAATATATAAATATAATAAATAATATTATGATATAAAGCATATCATATTAATTTATGATTAGGTATGTCCAATTTTAATTGATCTCAATTGATCCCTTGTTATTGTATTGCTCAGAGGCGAAGTAATAAGTAGGGATGACAGGATTTGAACCCGTGACATTTTGTACCCAAAACAAACGCGCTACCAAGCTGCGCTACATCCCTTTCAATTGGTCTACAATGTCATTGTAGAGAATCCCTGTCTTGTTTTCCACATATTTATTTCATTTCATTTTCTCCATTGAGATACATAACTTATCTTTTCATTTCTTCTTTTTTTTTGTCTCATATCATATAACATATAATACATATAATAATAAACTTATATACATATGAAAAAAAATAGGAAATCCGCCTTAAATTTCGTGAATGCCCGGACGGAAAGAGACGTATTTTGTTCTTTTAAGAAAAGAAGAGGAAAATCTTATCTATCAAATTATTGTACATTTCTCAATTTGAATTAAGAATTACGCGTACAAAACAAATGCGAGTGTCCTTTAATTTAACTATATATATACATCTGATCATATATGTATTGCCGTTATGTATTACAATAAAGAATACAGAAGGAGAATTTTTTATGCGAGATCTAAAAACATATCTATCCGTAGCACCAGTAATAAGTACTCTATGGTTCGGGTCTTTAGCAGGTCTATTGATAGAGATCAATCGTTTTTTCCCGGATGCTTTGACATTCCCTTTTTTTTCATTCTAGTTATTAACACGGGGGGGGGTGAAGAAAATTAGAGACACAATTAAATATCTCTGACTACTACCCCCTTTTTTCTAATTCGAATAAGTTAGAAAAGAGAAAGAATAAAAGGGGCTTCAACCTCAGCCAAACACAGAACTGGGTTCAAGCTTTAAGTAAATTAAAAAGTAAATTTACTTTAATTAAATCTTTAATTAAATTAAGAGAACAGAAGTGGAAATGCGGTTAGGGCAACAGTATCATACAAGAAGTTGAAATAAAATAAAAAGACTGTACTTCTATTCTTTCTAATGTTCTATTCTTTCTAATGTTCTATTCTTTCTAATGTAAATAGAATTTTTAATCATTGTATTACTTATTTTTACTTTTACTATATTGGTTGCAACAAAATCTTTCATAATTTGATTTCAAGTTAGTAACTTGTATTTTTTCCTTCTTTTCTTCTTCGTTTCGGATAGGAAAATAGAAGAGTTAAGTGAATAAAAACCAAAAGGAGGTTCATGGCCAATGGTAAAGACGTCCGAATAAGGGTTATTTTAGAATGTACTAGTTGTGTTCGAAAGAGTGTTAATAAGAAATCAATAGGCATTTCTAGATATATTACTCAAAAGAATCGACACAATAAGCCTAGTCGATTGGAGTTGAAAAAATTCTGTCCCTATTGTTACAAACATACAATTCACGGGGAGATAAAGAAATAGATGGAATCGATCAACTGCGTGTGACTTTTACAAGGAAGATGAAAAATGACATATTGACATATCATATATTAGCATATCATATGTTAATATATATATTTAAATAGAAATAAGCAAAATCCTATTTCTTAATTCGAAATCATTAGCATTTTTGATCCGATCAAAGGAAATAGGATTCTCGAAAAAAAAGGAATAAAATAAACAAGCCATGGATAAATCCAAGCGACTTTTTCTTAAGCCCAAGCGATCTCTTCGTAGGCGTCTGCCCCCGATTGGATCGGGGGATCGAATTGATTATAGAAACATGAGTTTAATTAGTCGATTTATTAGTGAACAAGGAAAAATATTATCTAGACGGGTGAATAGATTGACTTTAAAACAACAACGATTAATTACTATTGCTATAAAACAAGCTCGTATTTTATCTTCATTACCCTTTCTTAATAATGAAAGACAATTTGAAAAAAACGAGTTGGTCGCTAGAACTACGGGTCTTAGAACCAGAAAAAAATAGGCTTACTCTTCAATTGAATCAAAATTTCAATCCGAACTCAAACGTCGGTTGATTTTTTGTTCGATAAAAATCCAGGAATCCGGATTTGATTGTCGTGTCGTAAAAAAAAAGAATTGGGGAAAAGTAAAAAAATAAATATTTTTTTATTGAATGTTTTTGTTCAGTTTGACTACTTGATCATATTATGTATTATGATCATATTTTATTATACTTATTTCTATTCTACCTTCCCGGAATTTATTTTCCAAGCAATTCCATGTCAAAGTCAAACATTCCGAAGGATTCTTTCCAATCTCCTTATTTTATCATGTCATTGGAAATCAGATAAAGGCAATTCCTATTTAATATAGCTAGCTGTGCAAGTATTTTACGATTAAGAAGCAACTGTCTCTTGTACAGATTGTTTATTAATCTACTATAACTACAGGATACTTCGTTCTCGCGAATTGCTGCATTTATACGAGTCACCCATAAACACCGAAAATTTCTTTTGTGCCTATCTCTATCCCGATAGGCCGAAAACAAAGCTTTTATTTTTTGTTGAATCATAGTTCGAGTAAGTCTTGAATGAGCCCCACGAAAGCTTGATGTGAATAAACGAATTTTTGTTCTACGTCTCCGAGCTACATATCCTCGTCTAATTCTGGTCATTGAATAAACGAAACTTTGGTAAATAACTAATTGATTTCCTTTCTTTCAGTTATTCTTTTTCCCTTTTCTAGACTAACAAAACGGATTATTCCAATGTATAAAATAATAATTCCAACGGCTTTTGCTACTCTAACCTTCCCAACCACTATTTTTTCTTTTTTTTCTAAGCATTTCGCCTTGAAATAAGAAATCTTATTGGTACTAGGTATCAAACAAAAATATAGTAAATAAAAATAAGTAGTAAATAGAAATGGATAAATAAATAGTGGGTTCCATCGTTTCTATGGTTATTTCTTAAACGGCGAGGTCCTCTCTATACACCGGAGCTCCTTACTTGATCGAATCAATGCTATTGTTAACTTGTACAGTTTACACTTTTGGGCTCTACCCATGAATTCCCCAGTAGTAGGTCTTTCACAACGAGATCCGTTTTTACAGTAACGGTATTTAATTATGTGGATTAGCTGATTAGCTGACCTTGTTAGTCCGTTCTTGCAAGAGTAGAGGCATCCATTTTCGGTTTTTTAATTTTTTAATTTAAATAAGATTTGCCCTGCTTAACAGATAATCATTTGCTACCAATAGGGAATTCTTTCGCATTTTTAATTGAAAATTGAGGTAATTGAATTTGCACCAATAGAAACCATAAATTTGATACACAATAGAAGCATATTCTAGATCTTTTTTTTTCGTTTAAGAGAGTGAAGGGGAGTCTTCCATTCTATCCTATTCATCGGTACTGATCACGGATAGTGGAAAAATTCTTTCTTTTGTCCCAACCCACAATCTGAAATCTGAACGAGTCGCACATACACCCTAGTACATGTCCCTCGGCGCTGAGGGCATCCCCCGAGAGCGGGGGATTTGGTGACATTTCTGATTGGCTGTCTTGTGTTTCTAATAAGTTGTTTAATAGTTGGCATGTTGAATCGTATGCATAATGGGCTGGTTTAGATCGATCCTAACCGGATGATTATGAATTTTTTCTATATTCATATTCTATTTTAATATTTTATTAAAATTAATAAAATTCAAATTAATAGAATATGAAACCTCGGTAAGAAACTAAAATCTCAAATCGCGATTTATGTGAAATTCCTGCTATTTTTTATGCAACTGCTACAAGATCAACAATTCCATGAACTTGGGCTTCTGCTGCTGACATAAAAACATCCCTTTCCATGTCTTCAGATACAACCCATAAGGGTTTGCCTGTTCTTTGTGCATAAACCCTTGTGAGGATTTCGCGCAGTTTCAGTAGTTCTTCCGCTTCCAGGACAAATTCTCCTATTTGTGCTTCATAAAAAGCAGCTATAGGTTGATGGATCATTACCCTGATGATATAAGATAATAATAGAATTGAACAACCGTACAGGCATTGCTTGCGCATTGCATACGGCTCTATAAGAGAATTCACTTTTACCGAAGAAAAATAGAGAGTCTACAAAGCCTCGGTCGGTAAATGATACAATGACCACCCTTTCCTTGGGAGGAATTAATAAAAACAAAATACTATGGTGGTTCCGTTGCTTTATTTCATCGGTGATTTAGCAATCCCAAAGTTTCTTTTTTTTTTTATTGAAAAAAAAATGAAAAAAAAACGAATATAATCTTTTTTTTGTCCTCTTTCATAATTCATAATAATATAAATAGCATTAAGAACCTTCTGGTGTGAAAACAAAAAAAAAAAAGTTTGTGACACTGAAATAGGCTCCCGATAAATAAGATAAAATCGGAACTGCCCTTAATATCTCATACTACTCTTTCAATACATAATCTAATGTTAAAACGAAATAAAAAAAAATTTCTTATATTGAATTCGAAATGCCATGCTATTATTACTTAATATTCATATTTCATATGGCGAAGGCATAGCTTTCTTTTTTCTTTGAATTCTTTGAAATAAAATAAAAACTCATTGGCGCCAAGCGTGAGGGAATGCTAGACGTTTGGTAATTTTTCCTCCGACCAGAATAAAAGATCCCATTGAAGCGGCTAATCCCATGCATACTGTTTGTACATCTGGTCGCACAAATTGCATAGTATCATAAATAGCTATTCCGGGTATTACCCATCCGCCAGGAGAGTTGATAAACAAATACAAATCTTTGATCTCACTTTCTGTACTGAGATATACCATAAGACCGATAAGTTGATTCGAGATCTCACTATCAATATCTTGACCTAAAAAAAGTAATCTTTCTCGATAAAGTCGGTTGATTAGGATCAAATTCTATCCCTTAGGAACCGTACATGCACCTTTTAATGCATACGGTTCATCAAAAATTGCGAAAAAAAGAATCAATATGTAGATCCCATTTAACGAATAACGAAGGGGTTTTTCCTCCATTTTTCAAGAAAGTTTCAAGAAAGATGGTTTTTTTACCCGTTTACCTATAAATAATATAAATAAAAAATAAAAAAAATAAAAAAAATTCATTAAACTTATCAAACTAACTTCTCATTGATGTATTCTTTCATCGGGATCCAATTCAAATCACGATAACATTCTCTTGTTCCTGAGTGGGCTTCTTTAATTCTTTTAGGTTTGTGCTCTACTCCGAGTAAAGATCTGCCCGATTTGGATTTGCACATATAGGGCAAATGCCCCCAATACCATTTCTTTTTGCTACAACTTCCTTTTTTTCAATTCATTTCACGTCTTCCACAAAATATTTGACGTATTTATCAAATTATTCGATTGATTATGATTTGTAGTTTGAAATTACTCCAATTTATATTTATAAAATATATAAATAGAATATGATACAAATAGTAATCATGGATATAGTACTAATGGGGTTTTTCTAAGCGGAGCCTGGATACTTCATTTTATTGTTCCAAACAAGCTAACCATAAATTATTCTAATTGATAATATTAATCTGAATACCTCCAAAGCATAGATCTAATTGCACTTTATTGCCACTTCACGCTCTAATTTTGGGATGATTTAATCAATCCTTCTTTGGTGAAATAGAGGATATCTCGATCGGGGTAGAGAACGGGGAAATCCCATAATGACCCAATGTCTCTGACAAGTCGCACTATACGTCAATCCAATTTGAACTATCCTCTCCGGGATTTCGAAAAGGGACTTTTGGAACACCAATAGGCATTAAATGAAATAAAAAAAAATGAAGTACTCTATTTCACTTTGATGTGAAAGCGTAACAATGAATTTATTGTCTTTATAATATTATATGAATTTATTGTTTTAATAATATTATATTGGATATTTGCTTTTATTTTATTATTTTTTCTATTTTCTTTATTTTTTTGTTTTATTTTATTTGTTATTTGCGCGGATTCGATAAGTTCATAACATAAAAAAAAAAAAGAAGACAAAATGAATAAAGTAAAATTCTTACGAATAGGCTCTTTGAATGATGAACAAATCCGTATGCATTCGCTGGAGTCAACCTCCCATTGCGTATTGGTACTTATCTGGTATAGAATAGATCTGCTTCTCTTTGTTCCTACAAACAGAATTGTGACATTCTGACTAAAATACTAAAAAAAAAAATGGAATCCTTTCTCCGAGATAATCCACTGAAAAAAGGGAGGTCCATAACATAGTTTTTTCCAGTGCAATAAAGTTACATAGTGTCTATCTTTCGTTGATTAAGGGGGTATTCCATGGGTTTGCCTTGGTATCGTGTTCATACCGTCGTATTGAATGATCCCGGTCGTTTGCTGGCTGTCCATATAATGCATACAGCTTTGGTTGCTGGTTGGGCCGGCTCGATGGCTCTCTATGAATTAGCAGTTTTTGATCCTTCTGACCCCGTTCTCGATCCAATGTGGAGACAAGGTATGTTCGTTATACCCTTCATGACTCGTTTAGGAATAACCAATTCATGGGGTGGTTGGAGTATTACAGGAGGAACTATAACGAATCCGGGTATTTGGAGTTATGAAGGTGTGGCTGGGGCGCATATTGTGTTTTCTGGCTTGTGCTTCTTGGCAGCTATCTGGCATTGGGTGTATTGGGATCTAGAAATATTTTGTGATGAACGTACAGGAAAACCTTCTTTAGATTTGCCCAAGATCTTTGGAATTCATTTATTTCTCTCAGGAGTGGCTTGTTTTGGGTTTGGTGCTTTTCATGTAACAGGATTGTATGGTCCTGGAATATGGGTGTCTGATCCTTATGGGCTAACCGGAAAAGTACAATCCGTAAATCCAGCATGGGGTGTGGAAGGTTTTGATCCTTTTGTTCCGGGAGGAATAGCCTCTCATCATATTGCAGCAGGAACATTGGGCATATTAGCGGGCCTATTCCATCTTAGTGTCCGCCCGCCCCAACGTCTATACAAAGGATTACGTATGGGAAATATTGAAACCGTGCTTTCCAGTAGTATCGCTGCTGTCTTTTTTGCAGCTTTTGTTGTTGCTGGAACTATGTGGTATGGTTCAGCAACTACCCCCATTGAATTATTTGGTCCCACTCGTTATCAATGGGATCAAGGATACTTCCAGCAAGAAATATATCGAAGAGTTGGTACTGGGATGTCTGAAAATCAAAGCTTATCCGAAGCTTGGTCTAAAATTCCTGAAAAATTAGCTTTTTATGATTACATCGGAAATAATCCCGCAAAGGGTGGATTGTTCAGAGCAGGCTCAATGGACAACGGGGATGGAATAGCTATTGGGTGGTTAGGACATCCTCTATTTAGAGATAAAGAAGGGCGTGAGCTTTTTGTACGTCGTATGCCTACTTTTTTTGAAACATTTCCGGTTGTTTTAGTAGATGGAGACGGAATTGTTAGAGCCGATGTTCCTTTTCGAAGGGCAGAATCGAAGTATAGTGTTGAACAAGTAGGTGTAACTGTTGAGTTCTATGGTGGTGAACTAAATGGGGTCAGTTATAGCGATCCTGCTACTGTGAAAAAATATGCTAGACGCGCACAATTGGGTGAAATTTTTGAATTAGATCGTGCTACTTTGAAATCCGATGGTGTTTTTCGTAGCAGTCCAAGGGGTTGGTTTACTTTTGGACATGCTTCGTTTGCCTTGCTCTTCTTCTTCGGACACATTTGGCATGGCTCTCGAACCTTGTTCAGAGATGTTTTTGCTGGTATTGATCCAGATTTAGACGCTCAGGTGGAATTTGGAGCATTCCAAAAACTTGGAGATCCAACTACAAAAAGACAAGTAGTTTGATACAACATTAATCTCTGATTTTTCGTCTCTATTTTCTTTTTGTAATTTGACATAGGGTACTGGGGACATCTTGATTTGAATCCCCACCTTTTCTTTGTCTTAACTCTTGCTCTTTTTTTATCCGGGAACGCTCTAAATAAACAGATATGGAAGCTATAATTGTAAACCACGATTGAATCTATGGAAGCATTAGTTTATACATTCCTCTTAGTATCAACTCTAGGAATAATTTTTTTCGCTATCTTTTTTCGAGAACCACCTAAAGTTCCAACTAAAAAGGTGAAATGATTTTTCATTATCTTAATTGAAGTAATGAGCCTCCCAAGATTGGGGGGCTCATTACTTCAACTAGTCCCCGTGTTCCTCGAATGGATCTCTTAGTTGTTGAGAGGGTTGCCCAAAAGCAGTATATAAGGCATACCCCGTAAAACTTACAAGTAAACCAGATATAGAGATGGCGACTAGGGTTGCTGTTTCCATTATTATATAATAATAAAAAAATAATAATTTCCAGACCACAATGGATCTATGATAAGATCATTTATTTACAACAGAATGGTATACAAAGTCAACAGATCTCAGTTAATACAAAAAAGGATTTATGGCTACACAAAGCGTTGAGGGGAGTTCTAGATCTGGTCCAAGACGAACTATTGTAGGGGATTTATTGAAACCATTGAATTCGGAATATGGTAAAGTAGCTCCAGGGTGGGGGACTACTCCTTTGATGGGTGTCGCAATGGCTCTATTTGCGGTATTCCTATCTATTATTTTGGAGATTTATAATTCTTCCGTTTTACTGGATGGAATTTCAATGAATTAGATTTACAAGAATCACTAAATTCTAGCTTTTCAATACAAAGTGAAGCATTTTGGTCTCGTTTTTTTAGCCCATTTTATGCTATTCTATTTTGGTAGTTCGATCGTGGAATTTCTTTCTTTCTGTATTTCTGGAATATGAGTGTGCGACTTGTTATAATGGATCCTATTGATAATACAGAAAATGGGTCTGTCATCTTATCTTGATAGAGATGGTTTTTGACTTCGTCAGATATTTATTCTAGTATCTGGAGCACGGAATATATGAAATAGATTACGAAGTCTTAGAGCTATGATTCATACTTAACTTAATAACTTAATATTCAAATCCCGTGACCGGACTCCAAAACTCCAAAAAATTTCAAAGAGTTAGAAACTCTAAATTGAAAGATTTTTCTTCCTTCTAGCTCTTTGTCTATGTTTATTTTGCTCACAGGATAAACCTTTCTTTGGATTTTTAGTCATTATATTAATTCAAAGTGATGATACAAGAGTTCTTACTCAGGGAATCCTTGTACTTAGTTAGTTTGAAGGTTTTATTGAATCATCATGGTTCTAGTATGAATCTGAGGTTTTCAATCAATTTATAGGATCTTAACAAGAAAATTCCTATCAATCAATAATAACGAAAACACCAGTAAAGCTGTATTCCATATAAATAAAAATAGTAAATCAAGGAAAAAAAATAGGTAAATAGAAGATTCAAGAGGCCTGTAACGATAAACATCAAGAGATAAATGAGCCGACTTGATATTTTGGCATATAACTACAAAGAATAGTTTGCGGATTTTTCTTTTTTCGTATCATCATCTTCCGAGAGGATTCTTGAATCCTAGGATTAAGAAGTTTCTATTTCACATATCCGTTTCGACTAGTATTTGGGTGTTTCTGTTTGAGCTGTACGAGATGAAATTCTCATATACGGTTCTCGGAGGGGGAGTTTACCCAGTTTACCTATCTCAATAAAGTCTATGATTGGTTCGAAGAACGTCTTGAGATTCAGGCGATTGCAGATGATATAACTAGTAAATACGTTCCTCCTCATGTCAACATATTTTATTGTTTAGGAGGCATTACGCTTACTTGTTTTTTAGTACAAGTAGCTACGGGGTTTGCTATGACTTTTTACTATCGTCCGACTGTTACTGAGGCCTTTGCTTCTGTTCAATATATAATGACTGAAGCTAACTTTGGTTGGTTAATCCGATCAGTTCATCGATGGTCGGCAAGTATGATGGTCCTAATGATGATCCTGCACGTATTTCGTGTGTATCTCACGGGTGGCTTTAAAAAACCTCGTGAATTGACTTGGGTTACAGGTGTGGTTCTTGGTGTATTAACCGCATCCTTTGGCGTAACTGGTTATTCCTTACCTTGGGACCAAATTGGTTATTGGGCAGTCAAAATTGTAACAGGCGTGCCGGACGCTATTCCGGTAATAGGATCTCCTTTGGTAGAGTTATTACGTGGAAGTGCTAGTGTAGGACAATCCACTTTGACTCGTTTTTATAGTTTACACACTTTTGTATTACCTCTTCTTACTGCCGTATTTATGTTAATGCATTTTCCAATGATACGTAAGCAAGGTATTTCGGGTCCGTTATAACTTTATTCCTTTCTATTTATAGAGAATAGAGATCATAGATATTTGTAATCAACCATTAATCGATTGGGGGAGTAAGAATAGTATTTAATTGCTACAAATATGGATTATTGAAAAGAATAAGACATGTATTTAGATATTTCCCTTCAACTCAAAAAAAATTGTATTATTTATTTGACAGGAATAGTTGAAGTGAATTCTCCTAAGAGAAAAGTGTGGATTATGGGAGTGTGTGACTTGGACTATTGTTTTGGCCGTGCAGATATATGCCTTTATCTGCCACATTGGAATTTACAACCAAATGTGTCTTTGTTCTAACCACTGCGTAAGCCGCATACATAGGATAGGCCGGTTCGTTTGAAGAGAATCTTTTCTATGATCCGACTCGTGCATGAGCAGGCTCCGTAAAATCCAGTAGCCAGTAGAATAAGTGATGGAGTAGAATCCATATTGTATTTTTTTAGCTATTTTACCTATTTATACTTAGTTTTATTTATTTCATTTACTTAATACTTAATAGTATGGAAATGCATCCATTTCCTCTGCATTGAACCGATTTATGATACTATCGGAGTGAAACAAGGGATCTAAAGAATGACTGAGGCTAAACTCTATTAGTAACAAGTAAATTCTTTGTATGTAAAAAGTCTTGATATTCTTTGTAGATAAAGGCCAATTGAAAGGTCTAAGACGTCCCAACAAGCAATTGGTTATGGGTTATGATCACCCTTGTAGGCCTACTTGGGTAGTGAGCATTTATTTGTAAGAACCGAATTCCTTGCGATGGATGATTGCAACTTTTGAAAAAAAAGAATCCAGTCAATTTTTTATTGTATCAAATCATTCATATATGTGTAGATATGGATAAGATCTAG